ATGCTCTCAACGCTTCTAACACAAATTGTGAACCCCTTAGCCTACATTGTCCCCGTCTTATTGGCTGTCGCGTTCCTTACCCTACTTGAGCGGAAAGTCCTTGGCTACATGCAACTGCGAAAAGGCCCCAATATTGTAGGACCCTACGGCCTCCTCCAACCAATTGCAGATGGTCTAAAGTTATTTACCAAAGAACCCATTCGACCCTCCACTTCCTCCCCCTTATTATTTTTACTCGCCCCTATCTTAGCACTTACTTTAGCCCTTGCACTATGAGCCCCCCTACCTCTTCCCACCCAGTTGTGGACCTCAACCTCGGCGTACTATCTTGTCCTGGCCCTCTCCAGCCTAGCAGTTTATTCTATCCTGGGCTCAGGATGGGCCTCTAACTCGAAGTACGCCCTCGTCGGCGCCCTCCGTGCAGTCGCCCAAACCATTTCTTACGAAGTTAGCCTTGGCTTAATCCTGCTAAGTGTAATTATCTTTGCCGGGGGCTTCACACTACAAACCTTTAACATCGCACAGGAGAGCATCTGACTAGTATTGCCTGCTTGACCCTTAGCTGCAATATGGTACATCTCTACTCTCGCAGAAACAAACCGTGCCCCCTTTGACCTCACCGAGGGTGAGTCTGAGCTAGTTTCAGGCTTCAACGTAGAGTATGCAGGAGGCCCCTTCGCCCTATTTTTTTTAGCAGAATACTCTAATATTTTACTTATAAATACACTCTCAGCAATTCTATTCCTAGGAGCCTCCCATATTCCCTCCTTACCCGAGCTAACTACTACTAACCTAATAGTAAAAGCCGCTCTTCTCTCCGTCGTATTTCTTTGGGTCCGAGCATCTTACCCCCGCTTCCGATATGACCAGCTTATACACCTAATCTGGAAAAATTTTCTCCCCCTAACCCTAGCACTAGTTATTTGACACCTAGCCCTCCCAATCGCATTTACTGGGCTCCCCCCTCAATTTTAACCCCGGAGTTGTGCCTGAAACAAAGGGTCACTTTGATAGAGTGAATCATGGGGGATAGAACCCCCCCGACTCCTTAGAAAGTGGGGACTTGAACCCGACCTGAAGAGATCAAAACTCTTTGTGCTTCCATCTACACTACAATCTAGTAAAATCAGCTAAACAAGCTTTTGGGCCCATACCCCAAAGATGAAGGTTAAACTCCTTCTTTTACTAATGAGCCCTTATGTCTTAGCCCTTCTACTATTTAGCCTCGGCCTAGGGACTACAATAACCTTCGCAAGTTCCCACTGGCTGCTCGCCTGGGTAGGCCTCGAGATCAATACCCTTGCGATTCTTCCCCTAATAGCACAGAATCACCACCCCCGAGCAGTTGAAGCGGCCACCAAATATTTCCTTATCCAAGCTGGAGGCGCCGCCGTACTGCTTTTTGCCGGCACAACAAATGCTTACCTCACCGGCCAATGAGACATTCAACAAGCAACCCACCCTCTCCCAATCGCTATTATTACCCTTGCCCTAGCCCTTAAACTTGGACTTGCCCCTCTTCATTCCTGAATGCCAGAGGTATTTCAAGGCTTAGACCTTACTACAGGACTAATTTTGGCCACCTGACAAAAATTGGCCCCTCTTGCCCTCCTCCTTCAAATCCAGCCTATCAACTCCCCTCTTCTCATTTTTTTAGGCTTAGCATCTACCCTTATTGGAGGCTGAGGAGGACTCAACCAAACCCAACTACGCAAAATCCTCGCCTACTCTTCTACCGCTCAACTAGGCTGGATAGTGCTCGTCCTACAATTTGCCCCTTCTCTAACTACCCTTGCTGTTTTAGTATACATCGCCACTGCAACTGCAACATTCCTTACTTTAAAACTGGCTAAGGCCACAAGCATTAATATATTAGCCATTTCCTGAGCAAAAGCACCTGCACTTGTAGCTCTCACCCCTCTTGTACTTCTTTCTCTTGCAGGCCTTCCTCCAATAACAGGATTTATACCCAAGTGACTTATTCTCCAAGAGCTCTCTAAACAAGAATTAGCCCCCACCGCTACCCTCGCAGCACTCACCGCGCTCCTTAGTTTGTACTATTACCTCCGACTAACATACGCTATAACCCTTACTATATTCCCAAACAATCTAGCTGGCACCCTCCCTTGACGACTACCATCCCATCAACTAACACTCCCCCTAGCTTGCCTAGCTATCGCCACTATTTCTCTACTACCCCTCACCCCCGCTGCGCTAGCCCTAGTAGCCCTTTAAGGGACTTAGGTTAGCAGAAGACCAAGAGCCTTCAAAGCTCTCAGCGGGGGTGAAAATCTCCCAGTCCCTGATAAGACTTGCGGGGCACTATCCCACAGCTCCTGTATGCAAAACAGATACTTTAATTAAGCTAAAGCCTTTCTAGACAGGTAGGCTTCGATCCTACAAACTTTTAGTTAACAGCTAAACGCCCAAACCAGTGAGCATCCGTCTACCTTTCCCCCGCCTGTTGGGCGGGAAGGCGGGGGAAACCCCGGTAGACTGTTAGTCTGCTACTTCAGATTTGCAATCTAACATGTGAAACACTTCAGGGCTTGATAGGGAGAGGACTTAAACCTCTGTTCATGGGGTTACAATCCACCGCTTAAAACTCAGCCACCCTATCTGTGGCCATCACACGTTGATTTTTCTCTACCAACCATAAAGACATCGGCACCCTCTACTTAGTCTTCGGCGCTTGAGCCGGGATAGTAGGAACTGCCCTTAGCCTGCTCATTCGAGCAGAACTTAGCCAACCTGGCACCCTATTGGGGGACGACCAAATTTATAATGTAATTGTTACCGCTCATGCCTTTGTAATAATTTTCTTTATAGTTATACCCATTATAATTGGAGGCTTTGGAAACTGGCTAATCCCCCTCATGATTGGGGCCCCCGATATGGCTTTTCCTCGCATAAATAATATGAGCTTCTGACTCCTCCCTCCCTCCTTTCTCCTTTTACTAGCTTCTTCAGGTGTAGAAGCCGGGGCAGGCACCGGATGAACCGTCTACCCTCCTCTTTCTGGAAACTTGGCCCATGCAGGTGCCTCTGTAGATTTAACTATTTTTTCTCTACATTTAGCCGGCATTTCCTCTATCTTAGGAGCAATTAATTTTATTACAACAATTATCAACATAAAACCTCCCGCCATTTCTCAATACCAAACCCCTCTCTTCGTATGGGCCGTTTTAATTACTGCCGTTCTTCTACTTCTTTCGCTCCCTGTGCTAGCTGCCGGTATTACTATGCTCCTCACCGACCGAAACCTAAACACCACCTTCTTTGACCCTGCAGGAGGAGGAGACCCAATCCTTTACCAACACCTCTTCTGATTCTTTGGTCACCCCGAGGTTTACATTCTTATTCTCCCAGGATTTGGCATAATCTCCCATATTGTAGCCTACTACGCCGGCAAACAAGAGCCTTTCGGTTACATAGGAATAGTCTGAGCTATAATAGCCATTGGACTCCTTGGGTTCATTGTTTGAGCTCACCACATGTTTACAGTGGGCATAGACGTAGACACACGTGCCTACTTTACATCCGCCACAATAATTATTGCCATCCCTACTGGTGTAAAAGTCTTTAGCTGACTAGCAACCCTTCATGGTGGTACAATCAAATGAGAAGCCCCCCTCCTTTGAGCCCTGGGCTTTATTTTTCTATTCACAGTAGGAGGCCTCACAGGCATCGTCCTCGCCAATTCATCCCTAGACATCGTTCTCCATGACACTTACTACGTCGTAGCACATTTCCACTATGTACTTTCAATGGGGGCAGTCTTCGCCATCGTTGCTGCTTTCGTACACTGGTTCCCACTATTTACAGGGTACACCATGCACTCCGTTTGAACAAAAATTCACTTCACAGTCATGTTCATTGGAGTAAACCTAACCTTCTTCCCCCAACATTTCCTCGGGCTAGCCGGGATACCCCGGCGGTACTCAGACTACCCGGATGCATATACCCTGTGGAACACAGTGTCTTCCATTGGGTCCCTAGTTTCTCTAGTCGCCGTCATTATATTCCTATTTATTATTTGAGAAGCATTCGCCGCTAAACGTGAAGTATCCTCCGTAGAGCTAACTACAACTAATGTAGAATGACTTCACGGTTGTCCCCCACCATACCACACCTTTGAAGAGCCTGCATTTGTACAAATTCATTATAACTAACGAGGAAGGGAGGAGTTGAACCCCCATAAATTGGTTTCAAGCCAACCACATGACCGTTCTGTCACTTTCTTAAAGACACTAGTAAAATTTAATTACATGGCCTTGTCAGGGCCAGGTTGTGAGCTAACCCCTCACGTGTCTTATCATGGCCTTTCCCTCCCAACTCGGATTCCAAGATGCTGCCTCTCCTGTGATAGAAGAACTTCTTCACTTTCATGACCACGCTTTAATAATTGTCTTTATAATCAGCACACTAGTCCTTTATTTTATTATCGCCCTGGTTACTTCTAGTTTAACTAATAAATATATTCTGGATTCCCAGGAAATCGAAATTATTTGGACCGTCCTTCCAGCAATTATCCTTATTTTAATTGCCCTCCCTTCTCTCCGCATTCTTTACCTTATGGACGAGATTAATGATCCTCACCTAACCATTAAAGCCATGGGCCATCAGTGATATTGAAGCTACGAATACACTGACTACGACAGCCTTGAATTCGACTCTTACATAATCCCAACCCAAGACCTGACCCCCGGACAATTCCGTCTCCTAGAAGCAGACCACCGAATAATTGCTCCCGTTGAGTCCCCCGTCCGAGTTCTTGTCTCCGGCGAGGACGTCTTACACTCCTGGGCCGTTCCTTCCTTAGGCGTAAAAATAGACGCAGTACCCGGTCGACTAAACCAGACAGCCTTCATTGCCTCCCGCCCTGGCGTATTTTACGGACACTGCTCAGAGATCTGTGGCGCAAACCACAGCTTCATACCTGTTGTAGTCGAAGCAGTCCCACTACAACAATTTGAAGACTGGTCCACCCTTATAATCCAAGATGCCTCGCTAAGAAGCTAAACAGGGCCTAGCGTTAGCCTTTTAAGCTAGAGATTGGTGCTTCCCAACCACCCTTAGCGGTGTGCCTGATAATTACCATGCCACCTGCTTCCTAATATTGGCCCTTAGCCTCTCCCTCTACTTCACCACAGGTCACACCAAAATTGTTGCGCACGCAAGCTCCCCTAAACCCTCTTCTTGACCTGCCAAATTTCTCACCTGACAAAAGTGAACCTGACCCTGGTCCTAGGCCTTTTCGACCAGTTTTTCTCCCCCCATTTCCTGGGTATCCCCCTCCTAGCAATTGCTATCGCCGCCCCTTGAGTATTGTTCCCAAAACCCTCTAATCGTGTAATTAACGGTCGATCCCTTGTAGCCCAAAATTCGTTTGTCTTAAACTTTGCAAAGCAAATTCTTCTTCCCCTAAACGTGGGGGCCCATAAATGGGCGCTACTACTTACTGTGTTAATAGTTAATCTTATTACCATAAATTTACTGGGACTTCTCCCTTACACTTTCACCCCTACCACCCAGTTGCCTCTTAATATGGGCTTCGCTATTCCTTTATGACTCGCCACAGTTGTGATTGGTCTCCGGAACCAACCAACCATCGCACTGGGTCACCTTCTACCAGAAGGTACCCCCGCCCCCTTAATCCCCGTCTTAATTATTATTGAAACAATTAGCCTATTTGTTCGACCCTTCGCACTGGGCGTACGATTAACAGCAAACCTGGCAGCCGGTCATCTCCTGATTCAACTGCTGTCCTCCGCCACTCTTTTCCTTATTGATCAGATATGGCCCGTAGCAGTCCTGACCGGACTAGTAATAGCACTCCTAACTCTTCTTGAGCTAGCCGTAGCAGCCATCCAGGCCTACGTATTTGTGCTGCTTCTCTCACTTTACCTACAAGAGAACACTTAATCATTATTCCTCAGGGCCTCGCGGGTGAACAAAGTAATGGCCCACCAAGCACACGCATATCACATAGTTGACCCCAGCCCTTGACCCTTAACAGGCGCAATTGCCGCCCTACTAATAACATCAGGCCTTGCAGTCTGATTCCACCAACACTCCACCACCCTATTAACCCTCGGCACCATCCTTCTACTTCTTACAATATACCAGTGATGGCGAGACATTGTCCGAGAAGGCACCTTTCAAGGACATCACACACCGCCCGTACAAAAGGGCTTGCGATACGGTATAATCTTATTCATCACTTCTGAGGTCTTCTTCTTCTTAGGGTTTTTTTGAGCTTTTTATCATGCCAGCCTCGCCCCTACCCCCGAACTAGGGGGCTGCTGACCCCCAACAGGTATTTTTACCCTTGACCCACTCGAAGTCCCTCTACTTAATACAGCAGTTTTACTTGCCTCCGGAGTTACCGTCACCTGAGCACATCATAGCATTATAGAAGGCGATCGCAAACAAGCCATTCACTCTTTAACCATAACAATTATCCTTGGCTTCTATTTTACGGTCCTGCAAGCGCTAGAATATGTTGATGCTCCCTTTACAATTGGTGACGGAGTTTATGGTGCTACCTTCTTTGTAGCAACCGGCTTCCATGGACTGCATGTCATTATTGGATCAACCTTCTTGGCAGTTTGCCTCCTCCGACAAATTAAACATCACTTTACATCTGGCCATCACTTCGGATTTGAAGCAGCCGCCTGATACTGACACTTCGTGGACGTTGTCTGATTATTCCTCTACGTCTCTATCTACTGATGAGGCTCGTAATCTTTCTAGTACTAACTAGTATAAGTGACTTCCAATCACCCGGTCTTGGTTAAAATCCAAGGAAAGATAATGAATTTAGTCATAACCGTCATTGCAATTGCTAGCCTCCTCTCCGCTATCCTTGCTATCGTATCCTTTTGTCTCCCCCAAATATCCCCGGACTATGAAAAGCTTTCCCCTTACGAGTGTGGCTTCGACCCCCTGGGGTCTGCCCGTCTCCCCTTCTCCCTTCGATTTTTCCTCATTGCTATCCTCTTCCTCCTGTTTGACCTAGAAATCGCACTCCTTCTCCCTCTGCCCTGAGGAGACCAGCTAGCCTCCCCCCTTGTATCTTTTTCGTGGGCCACTGCACTCTTAATTCTCCTGACTCTTGGCCTAATTTATGAGTGAGCACAGGACGGCCTAGAATGAGCTGAATAGACAATTAGTTTAAGAAAAACATTTGGTTTCGGCCCAAAAGCTTGTGGTTTAAGTCCATAATTACCTAATGACATCCCTCCAATTTACTTTCTCTTCAGCATTCATTCTAGGACTAACAGGCCTCGTATTCAATCGAACACATCTCCTGTCAGCACTTTTATGTCTTGAAGGCATAATGCTCGCTCTATACATTGCTCTTTCCATCTGAACCTTGGAGATGGGCTCCACCAGCTCTTCTGCTTTACCCCTGTTTCTTCTGGCTATCTCAGCTTGTGAAGCAAGCGCAGGTCTTGCTCTTCTAGTAGCCACCGCCCGAACCCACGGCACCGACCGCCTACAAAGCCTAAACCTCTTACAATGCTAAAGATCCTTATCCCAACCCTTATACTAATTCCAACAATCTGGCTCGTCCCTGCCAAGTGACTATGACCCTCAACTCTTGTACACAGTCTAGTAATTGCAGTAGCTAGCTTCGCCTGATTTAAGAACACTTCAGAAACGGGCTGAACTACCTTAAACTCCTACATAGCTACCGACCTTTTATCAACCCCCTTGCTCGTACTTACCTGCTGACTTTTGCCTCTTATAATTCTTGCAAGCCAACACCACATAGGGACTGAGCCCAAAAATCGCCAACGAACCTATATTACCCTTCTAACCTCCCTACAATTTTTTCTTATCCTAGCCTTCAGCGCTACCGAACTCATTATGTTTTACCTAATATTTGAAGCTACTTTACTCCCCACGCTAATAATTATTACCCGCTGAGGAAATCAAGCAGAACGCTTAAATGCAGGTATGTACTTCTTATTTTACACATTGGCAAGCTCCCTTCCGCTTCTTGTTGCACTCCTAATTCTCCAAAACACTAGCGGAACACTCTCCCTTCTAACCTTACAATATATAGGACCCCTAAGTTTAACAACACACGCAGATAAGCTGTGATGAGCCGGCTGTCTCCTAGCATTTTTAGTAAAAATACCCCTTTACGGAGTTCACCTATGACTTCCTAAGGCTCATGTTGAAGCCCCTATCGCAGGTTCAATAATTCTTGCTGCAGTGCTCCTAAAGCTAGGAGGTTACGGCATGATGCGAATAATATTAGTTCTCGAGCCCCTAACAAAGGAAATAAGTTACCCCTTCATAGTGTTTGCACTTTGAGGCATTGTAATAGCAGGCTCAATTTGTCTTCGCCAAACAGACCTTAAATCGCTGATCGCTTACTCGTCAGTTAGCCATATGGGTCTTGTAGTAGCCGGCATTCTCGTCCAAACCCCCTGAGGATTTACCGGAGCACTAATTCTTATGATCGCCCACGGCCTAACATCTTCCGCCCTTTTCTGCTTGGCAAACACTAACTATGAACGAATCCACAGCCGAAGCATTCTTCTAGCCCGTGGCCTACAAATGGTTATGCCTTTAATAGCTACATGATGATTTTTCGCTAGCCTAGCTAACCTAGCCCTCCCTCCCCTCCCCAATCTTATAGGAGAACTGATAATCATCACCTCCCTAATTAATTGATCTCCTTGAACCTTAGCTCTTACCGGAGGTGGTGTCCTTATTACCGCTAGTTATTCACTGTATATGTTTATTACAACCCAACGGGGGCCTCTGCCTAGTCACCTAATTGCCCTAGACCCCTCCCACACCCGAGAACATCTAATCATGGCCCTGCACCTTCTCCCCCTTATCCTTCTTATCCTTAAACCCCATTTAATCTGAGGGTGAGCTAGCTGTAGATATCGTTTAAAAAAGACATTAGATTGTGATTCTAAAAATAAGGGTTAAAACCCCTTTATCCACCGAGAGGGGCTGGCAGCAACGAGGACTGCTAATCTCCGTCTCCTTGGTTGAACTCCAGGGCTCACTCGAACCGCTTCTGAAGGATAACAGCTCATCCGTTGGTCTTAGGAACCAAAAACTCTTGGTGCAAATCCAAGTAGAAGCTATGTTTTTTCCGGCATCCGTTCTGACATCCACCCTCATTATCACCCTATTTCTTTTAACGTATCCCTTAGTGCTTAGCCTTTTCTCTGCTCCATTAAAGTCGAGCTGGGCAACAACACATGTCAAACCTGCCGTGAAGGGCGCATTCTTCGTTAGCCTTCTGCCTCTAATTCTTTTTATTAACTTCGGTATAGAACAAGTGGTTTCTACATGAACTTGGTCGCACACTTTAACATTCGATATGAGCGTTAGCTTTAAATTTGATCATTATTCCCTTATTTTCACACCAGTGGCTCTGTATGTAACCTGGTCAATCCTAGAATTTGCAACCTGGTATATGCAAGACGACCCCCACATGAACCGATTCTTTAAATACCTATTGATTTTCCTCATCGCAATAATCGTGCTAGTCACCGCTGATAACCTTTTTCAACTCTTTATCGGCTGAGAAGGCGTAGGCATCATATCATTCCTCCTTATCGGCTGGTGATCTGGCCGGGCCGACGCCAATACAAACCCCCGTCGCCACCCCTCACACAACCGAGTCGGTGACATCGGATTAATTTTTGCCCTGGCCTGAATAGCCACAAATATGAACTCCTGAGAACTGCAACAGATTTTCGTCGCACTTAAAGGTTTCAACGTCACTCCTCCTGTCTTAGGACTAATTATTGCCGCCGCTGGTAAATCCGCCCAATTTGGACTCCATCCCTGACTTCCTTCTGCCATAGAAGGCCCTACACCCGTATCCGCTCTCCTTCATTCCAGCACCATAGTAGTCGCGGGTATTTTTCTTCTTATTCGAATGAGCCCTATAATCGAAAAGAGCCCCGCCGCTCTTACCCTTTGCCTCTGTTTAGGTGCACTAACGTCCATGTTTACTGCATGCTGCGCTCTAACCCATAACGACCTTAAGAAAGTTATTGCATTCTCTACCGCTAGTCAACTTGGCCTTATGATGGTAACCATCGGCCTAAACCAACCACACCTCGCCTTCCTTCATATTTGTATACATGCATTTTTTAAAGCTATGTTATTCCTCTGCTCTGGTTCAATTATCCACAGCCTCGGGGGCGAACAAGATATTCGGAAGATGGGGGCCCTCCACCGCCAAACTCCCTGAACCTCTTCCTGCTTCATTGTTGGTACTCTCGCCCTAACCGGCATGCCTTTCCTCTCCGGCTTCTTTTCTAAAGATGCTATTATTGAAGCAATAACCACTTCCTACCTAAACACTTGAGCCCTCGTACTCACCCTTTTTGCCACAGCTTTTACAGCCATTTACAGCGTTCGCCTAATTTACTTCGTGCTCATACCTAACCCCCGCTCAATAACTATTACCCCTATCGGAGAAGCAAACCCCCAAGTTCTTAACCCCCTTAAACGACTTGTGTGAGGAAGTATCTTCGCAGGCTTATGATTCACCTTAGGTATTAACCCCCTTAAAATCCCTGTAATATCGATGCCTCCTACAATTAAACTAACTGCCCTTCTCGTTACAATTGCCGGGCTCCTCATCGCACTCTGGTTTATTTCCCCTTCCGGCGCACGTATCCAAACCACCCTTTTCCCCACTCCTCATCACTTCACCAGTATACTTGGGTATTACCCCACCCTCGTTCACCGCATGACTCCTAAACTCTCGTTAATGTGAGGCCAAACGGCCGCCGACCAAACAATTGACCAGAACTGACTAGAGGAAATTGGCCCAAAAGCCACAGCAACTCTCAGCAAACCCCTTATCACCATTACAAGTGAAATACAACAAGGTCGCATAAAAACGCACCTCCTCTTTTTCTTCTTGGGCCTTACCCTAATATGTTCAATAATTATTTATTAGCAACCCTACCCTACTAGGGCCAGCCCTCACCTAAAGTAATAAACACCGGGCTCTGCCCCACAACATATTATGACGATCAGCTCCTCTTCTGATCGTCTCCAACTTAATGGCAAGCCTTCGAAAGACGCACCCCCTCCTAAAAATCGCAAACGATGCCCTCGTTGATCTCCCCGCCCCATCAAACATCTCAGTATGATGGAACTTTGGGTCTCTTCTCGGACTCTGTCTGATCGCCCAAATCCTAACAGGCCTTTTTTTAGCCATGCACTACACCGCCGACATCAACACCGCCTTCTCCTCCGTCGCCCATATCACCCGAGACGTTAATTACGGGTGACTAATCCGAGACATACATGCCAACGGCGCATCTTTCTTTTTCATCTGCATCTATATGCACATCGGCCGAGGCCTCTATTACGGCTCTTACTTGTATAAAGAAACATGAAACATCGGAGTGGTCCTCTTGCTTCTTGTAATAATGACTGCTTTCGTAGGATACGTCCTGCCCTGAGGACAGATATCATTTTGAGGCGCAACTGTAATTACTAACCTTCTTTCAGCAGTGCCATACGTAGGCAACGCTCTTGTACAGTGAATTTGAGGGGGATTTTCAGTAGATAACGCCACCCTCACTCGTTTCTTTGCCTTCCATTTCCTTTTCCCATTTGTGGTCGCAGGAGCTACCATAGTACACCTACTGTTCCTTCATCAAACCGGCTCAAATAACCCCCTTGGCCTCAACTCAACTAGTGACAAGATCCCTTTTCACCCCTACTTTTCTTACAAAGACCTTCTGGGATTTGCAGCCCTCCTGGTTGCACTAGCTACAATCGCACTCTTTACCCCTAATCTCCTGGGGGACCCAGACAATTTTACCCCCGCTAACCCCCTTGTGACTCCCCCTCACATCAAGCCTGAGTGATACTTCTTGTTTGCTTACGCAATCTTACGCTCTATCCCTGACAAACTTGGGGGCGTTCTAGCCCTCCTTGCCTCCATTCTGGTCCTTCTCGTCGTCCCCTTTCTCCACACGTGCAAACTACGTAGCCTAACTTTTCGTCCCCTCTCACAACTCCTGTTTTGAGGCCTTATCGCAGACGTCGCCATTCTCACCTGAATTGGAGGTATGCCCGTCGAAGACCCTTACATCATTATCGGCCAAGTCGCATCCGTCTTATACTTCTCTATCTTCCTCATCTTCTTCCCCCTCGCAGGCTGATTAGAAAACAAAGTCCTAGGCTTAGCATGCATTAGTAGCTCAGCGCCAGAGCGCCGGTCTTGTAAACCGGAGGTCGGAGGTTAAACCCCTCCCTATCGCTCAAAGAGAGGAGATTTTAACTCCCACCCCTAACTCCCAAAGCTAGAGTTCTAAACTAAACTACTCTGTGCCGCCCCATAAATGTACTTATAAGTACATCTATGTACTATCACCATACATTTATATTAACCATTTAATGCGCATTCATGGGCAATATTTGATTAATTTACAAAACTTGTTTTAACACTAGACAGCTATCACTACTAACAGTAGGTATACATTAAGCATTTCACAAGTCTCCCATAATACTATTCCAGGGCAGGCGAAATTTAAGACCGAACTCTAAACTCATAGGTTAAGTTATACCTTTATCCACCATCTCGCCAATTCTCAGATTTTTAATGTAGTAAGTCCCCACAGATCGGACCAGCGACAGATTGGGAAAGTGGGTGGGCCGGAACAAATTATTGTAGGGTTTCTAACAGTGAACTATTCCTGGCATTTGGCTCCTATTTCAGGGCCAATGATTGGTATCACCCACCGCACTTTTATCGACGCTTACATATATCAATGTTTGTATTACATACTCCTCGTTACCCAGCAAGCCGGGCGTTCACTCCAGCGAGCCAGGGGTTCTCTTTTTTTATTTCCTTTCCTCTGGCATTTCAGAGTGCACACGGGTTTAACAGACAAGCGTGAGCGCTTTCCTTGCTTGAGTAATAACTTGAGTTATATATAGACCTCCTATTCTTTTTTTTTTATTTTTTTTATTCTAGGGCATAAGGTACGATAGAATCTTCCCTAAATTTTATGTGAGAAATTATGAATGTTTTTATCGAAGATCCCCCTACCCCCTTACTTCCGTAATGTACCTAAGACCAAAAACAACCTAAGCTTAAATAAGCCCGAACGGACTCGGCCCCCACATGTCTGCTTAAAATATTTTACACCCCGCTTTGTTAAACACGAATATTCTCCCCTTAAAAACACCTCCCTCCCAGGCGCCTGAGCCCCCCTCCTCACCCCCCCCCCAACCCCTACTTGATTGGTCGCACTGGCCCCCGGCTGCAACCCCGGGACACCTCTAGAGCAACATAAAGGGCTACCAGCAGAGCCCACCCACAGGTGACCAACAAAATGCCACCACTCCCATATGCTTCTGACACCCCATCGGTCTCCCCCTGCATCACACTTATCTCGGACTCCTGCCCCACAAATCACCAAAAGAGAGGGGCCTCTGAGCTTTGCTGGGACAAAGCCATTACCCCTGTCAGCCCAAGATAACCCACTATGGACTTAAGCACCGACCCCTCAGCCAAGCCTGTTGGAAGAGCATCCGCACATAATGCTACTGAGTAAGCAAACACCACCAACATTCCCCCTAAATAAATTAAGAATAAAACTAGACATGAGAAAGTACCCCCTAAGCACATAATAAACCCACACCCCATTGCTGCGACCATAACTAACCCAAGTGCTGCATAAAAAGGAGAGGGGTTGGCGGCAACCGCCGCTATCCCCACTACCACACCAAACATAAGTAAATATCCACAATATAACATGATTCTCACCAGGGCTCTAACCAGGACTAAAGACATGAAAAGCCATCGTTGTTATTCAACTACAAGAACCTCAGTAATAACAACTCAAACCCCCCGGCTTAGCATGCATTAGTAGCTCAGCGCCAGAGCGCCGGTCTTGTAAACCGGAGGTCGGAGGTTAAACCCCTCCCTATCGCTCAAAGAGAGGAGATTTTAAACCCCTCCCTATCGCTCAAAGAGAGGAGATTTTAACTCCCACCCCTAACTCCCAAAGCTAGAGTTCTAAACTAAACTACTCTGTGCCGCCCCATAAATGTACTTATAAGTACATCTATGTACTATCACCATACATTTATATTAACCATTTAATGCGCATTCATGGGCAATATTTGATTAATTTACAAAACTTGTTTTAACACTAGACAGCTATCACTACTAACAGTAGGTATACATTAAGCATTTCACAAGTCTCCCATAATACTATTCCAGGGCAGGCGAAATTTAAGACCGAACTCTAAACTCATAGGTTAAGTTATACCTTTATCCACCATCTCGCCAATTCTCAGATTTTTAATGTAGTAAGAGCCGACCAACCAGCACATATCTTAAGGCCAACGGCTAATGAGGGTGAGGTGCAATTATTGTAGGGTTTCTAACAGTGAACTATTCCTGGCATTTGGCTCCTATTTCAGGGCCAATGATTGGTATCACCCACCGCACTTTTATCGACGCTTACATATATCAATGTTTGTATTACATACTCCTCGTTACCCAGCAAGCCGGGCGTTCACTCCAGCGAGCCAGGGGTTCTCTTTTTTTTTTTTCCTTTCCTCTGGCATTTCAGAGTGCACACGGGTTTAACAGACAAGCGTGAGCGCTTTCCTTGCTGCAAAAAATAGCTTGAACAATATAAAGACTTCAGATTTTGAATTTCATTTTTTTTTTTCTAGGACATAAGGTACTATAAAATCTTCCCAAAATTTTATGCGAAAAAATATGGTTGTTTTTTATCGAAGATCCCCCTACCCCCTTACTCTCGTAACTTATCTAACAATCACACTTGGTTCAAGTGACCAGAGAACCCGAGAAATCCCCGTGAAATATATATTTGTTTTCAAGTGCTTTGTTGCTTTTATTAAGACCACCGCAACAGGAATTACACGACCATGAGCCCTAATCTACTTTCATTACCATTCAACAAGTATTTTATAATTTTACAACCCCCAACCCGGCAAACAACTATCACCACCTTCTATGCCTAACAGTAACAACAGCTACCTTAAATATATCTATCTCTATATATATTGATTAAAACACATCCTTTGATCTTTACTTTTTTCTTACGCAAACCTAGGCAATATCAGTAACTTATGACTCATCCCGTTATTTGTCTGCGCCTAACCACACTTGGCACTTCCTGCAACATAATATTTTCCCCTAACATCTCCCTGTTATTTGAGTTCTCCCTTGTTTAAAAACCCTCCACAATTTATGCATATATATATATGCATACAGATAAGCACATATGCACATGTGTATATACCTATACAAATTTACACATATATGTATGTTAATATACACATACATTTTCGGGCTTTGCACCATTACCCCCCCCCCCCCCCCTCTCTGCCCACTTATGGGCCGAGAATTGAAGGTCATCTCGCTAGCGTGGTTTATTTAAAACGTAACACTGAAAATGTTAAAATGGGCCCTAGAAAGCTCCGCAAGCACAAAGGCTTGGTCCTGACTTTATCATCAGCTTCAGCCGAACTTACACATGCAAGTATCCGCACCCCTGTGAGAATGCCCTCAGTTCCCTGCCTGGGAACAAGGAGCTGGTATCAGGCACAATTTTAGCCCATGACACCTTGTTTAGCCACACCCTTAAGGGAATTCAGCAGTGATAAATATTAAGCCATAAGTGAAAACTTGACTTAGTAAAAGCTAAGAGGGCCGGTAAAACTCGTGCCAGCCACCGCGGTTATACGAGCGACCCAAGTTGATTATTCACGGCGTAAAGAGTGGTTAGGGAAGAGATAGTACTAAAGCCGAATGTTTTCAAAGCTGTTATACGCATACGAAAACAAGAAGTTCAATCACGAAAGTAGCTTTATTAGACCCTGAACCCACGAAAGCTAGGGAACAAACTGGGATTAGATACCCCACTATGCCTAGCCGTAAACATTGATAGATTAATACAACCCCTATCCGCCCGGGAACTACGAGCACCAGCTTAAAACCCAAAGGACTTGGCGGTGCTTTAGATCCTACTAGAGGAGCCTGTTCTAGAACCGATAACCCCCGTTCAACCTCACCTTTCCTTGTTTTTCCCGCCTATATACCGCCGTCGTCAGCCCACCCTATGAAGGTTTAAAAGTAGGCTTAATTGGCATAGCCCAGCACGTCAGGCCGAGGTGTAGCGTATGGAAAGGGAAGAAATGGGCTACATTCCCTAATTTAGGGCACACGAATGGTGTGCTGAAACGCACATCTTGAAGGAGGATTTAGCAGTAAGTAGGAAATAGAGCGTCCTGCTGAAATTGGCTCTGAAGCGCGCACATACCGCCCGTCACTCTCCCCAAAAAATTTCACCCTAATTAAATAAAACCTTAGAGCAATAAAGGGGAGGCAAGTCGTAACATGGTAAGTGTACCGGAAGGTGCACTTGGATCAATAATCAGGGTATAGCTAAGCTAGAAAAGCCTCTCCCTTACTCCGAGAAGTCCTCCGTGCAAATCGGATTGCCCTGACACCGAACAGCTAGCCCCTCTAGACAACTTCAACATACCACTATTAATACCCCCAGATGCACAACTTAAGATTAAACAAATCATTTTACCCCCTTAGTATGGGCGACAGAAAAGGGACTAAGGAGCAATAGAGACAGTACCGCAAGGGAACGCTGAAAGAGAAATGAAATAACCCAGTAAAGCACCAAAAAGCAGAGTTAAACCCTCGTACCTTTTGCATCATGATTTAGCCAGTGATTTTCAAGCAAAAAGATTTTTAGTTTGTTAACCCGAAACTAAGGGAGCTACTCCAAGACAGCCTATTAATAGGGCGCACCCGTCTCTGTTGCAAAAGAGTGGGACGAGCTTTGAGTAGAGGTGACAAACCTACCGAACTTAGTTATAGCTGGTTGCCCAAGAAATGAATAGTAGTTCAGCCTCCCGGCTTCTCCCTTCACCTCAGTGCATACACATTCCTGATGTTTCAAGAAACCATGAGAGTTATTCAAAGGGGGTACAGCCCCTTTGAAACAAGACACAACTTTTCCAGGAGGGTAAAGATCATAATTACACAAGGTAAGTAACTCTCGTGGGCCCGAAAGCAGCCACCCCCTAAAGAAAGCGTCTAAGCTCGAAACAGTCTTGCCCCTCCCCCAATCCTGATCATTTAATCTTATCCCCCTAAACTTATTGAGCCGTCCCATGCCAACATGGGAGTGACCATGCTAATATAAGTAATAAGAAAGCCCTGACTTTCTCCCCGCACGCATGTAAATCGGAATGGACCCCCCACCGAATATTAACGGCCCCAAATACAGAGGGCAGTGGATAATAAACCAAACAACAAGAAAATCCTCCAAACACTAACCGTTAACCCAACACAGGTGTGCCCCTAGGGAAAAACTAAAAGGGGGAGAAGGAACTCGGCAAACACATAAAGCCTCGCCTGTTTACCAAAAACATCGCCTCTTGCAAATAACGAATAAGAGGTCCCGCCTGCCCTGTGACTATTAGTTTAACGGCCGCGGTATTTTGACCGCGCGAAGGTAGCGCAATCACTTGTCTCTTAAATGGAGACCTGTATGAATGGCACGACGAGGGCTTAGCTGTCTCCTCCCCTAAGTTAATGAAATTGATCTTTCCGTGCAGAAGCGGGAATAAACACATAAGACGAGAAGACCCTATGAAGCTTAAGACGTAAGGTAGACCAGACTACAAAGACCCCCTAATAAGGGAGCAAACCAAAAGGACCCCTACCCCGATGTCTTTGGTTGGGGCGACCGCGGGGAAAGAAAAAACCCCCACGTGGAACGGGAGTACAACTCCTTAAACTCAGAGCCGCAGCTCTAAGAAACAAAATTTTTGACCTAAGGATCCGGCAATGCCGATCAACGGACCGAGTTACTCTAGGGATAACAGCGCAATCCCCTTTTAGAGACCATATCAACAAGGGGGTTTACGACCTCGATGTTGGATCAGGACATCCTATTGGTGCAGCAGCTATTAAGGGTTCGTTTGTTCAACGATTAAAGTCCTACGTGATCTGAGTTCAGACCGGAGTAATCCAGGTCAGTTTCTATCTATGACATATTCTTTTCTAGTACGAAAGGACCGAAAAAAAGGGGTCACTACATTCTGTACACCCTACCCCTACCTAATGAAAACAACTAAAATAGACAAGGGGGTATGTTTTTCCCGCCAGAGAAAATGGCACGTTGGGGTGGCAGAGCCCGGCAAATGCAAAAGACCTAAGCCCTTTCCACAGAGGTTCAAGTCCTCTCCCTAACT